ATTCATAACACAAAAATTCATTGTGCAAAAATCCATAGTTCCATTCCTTTTTTGGATAGATACGTTACCCGAAAACAAAAGAAGGAGTACTAAAAAATAGAAAAATTATTATTAATTTAATATATAATTTTTCATATAAAAAAAATGAATAGAAATCAAATCAAAAAAAAAAAAAGAGATTAAGATATCTATCTCAAATATCTCAAATAAGATATAAAGAAAGAAGGCTTTTTTCAAGCCCTATTTTTTGTTCTTTTTGTTTATGCGATGTAACATAAACATAATAATTCTATTTTGTTAATTGGGGAGAGATGGCTGAGTGGACTAAAGCGTCGGATTGCTAATCCGTTGTACGAATTTTTGTACCGAGGGTTCGAATCCCTCTCTTTCCGTTTCCGTTGATTGATGATTTGGCATTTTTTTATTTTGAACTTATGGAGCTTCTTTTTTTTGTTTTCCTTGTTTGTTTCATTTTTTTACTAGTTAAAGATGTCAAATAGATAGAAAAACGAAAAATATTTCAAAATCCATCACAAGGAAGGAAAACACATAAAACAAAAAAGATTTTCTTATTCTTCACGTCCTGGATTACGTCCTGGATCGTTAGATAGGAATCCGAAGATGAAAAGAGAAACAAAGAAAATCACTATCGTGTAAACAAATAGTTTTAGGGTAAGCATTACAAAATCTCCAAGATAATTAAAAAAAAAAACGACAGAGAAAGAGATTCTCTTCTATTTTCACATTATGTTTATGTTTCCTTTGATACTAAGTTTCTAAGAAATTAAGTGATTTCGAGGAAATCGAAAAAAATTAGAAAATTGATTTGTAGTAAGAGTCGAGCCTTTTATTACCATTACCAAAGATTTTCTTTCATATCCACAATCGATATCCAGGTATTGGTGATGGACTCAAATCTAATAATTTTATTTTGATTTTTTAATGGAAAAAACGGAAATGATGAGATGGTCCGGATTTTTCTTGTCTATCAAAAAATTTCAATATTGGAATCAAGGATTCACACTGTAAGACTTATCTGATCTTAGAAAATGTTAAAATGTTCAAATTTTTGTTTTCGAATAATAAATTCTGAATTTTTTTAGGACATTATTCAAATTAAAGATCTCATCGAAAACTTACAGCAGCTTGCCAAACAAAAGCTAAGAGAAGAAAGAGTAGGGGTATGACTGGCATAATATCTACAATTGGATTCAAAAAAGCGTAAGCTTCAGGTAATTTCGCCAAGAAAAAACCACTTGAATAAAGGGCAGAGTGAATACAAATACAGACCAAGCTAAAGATATTAAGCATAACAAAAATGTTGTTCTTTAAGAAAATGAATTGTATTTTTGCTTTTTTTGAATTCAAATTTTTTTTCTTGTATATTATTATATATTATATGATTAATTATATATGATTAATTATAATATAATTTTTCTTTATTATACTTTTATATTAAGAATTCAATATTAAAATGAAAGAAAAAATCAAAGAATTAGAAAGAAATATATTCTAGAATATATATAAGAATAATCAAATAGAAAATGATTTTAAAAATGGATATGAATTGAAATATAAATAATTCAAATATTGAATTCATATTTATTACCCATTTCTTAATCTTCATATCTATAATATCTATAATGAAGATTAAGAAATGGGTAATAAAACGAAAAAAAATGAATCAAATAAGATCAGACCCCCAATCCTTTTTTGATTTGAACTTATCCAGTTCAAAATCTTTGCATTCTGAAATCAAAAAGAGAAGAAATCATACTTTCATACATTATCTTAATGGAATTCTATGTAATGATCAATAAATTCAGTTTAATTCGATATCTATGCATATCAAAATCCTAGCAACAAATTATTCAATAGAGAAGAAGTTTATAACTGGAATTGACGAACAACCAATAATAGTATTTATTAGTGTCGAATCAAAAATGGGGCGTGGCCAAGCGGTAAGGCAACGGGTTTTGGTCCCGTTATTCGGAGGTTCGAATCCTTCCGTCCCAGATGATCTTTATTCATGATATATACCTTTTTGAATATAAATTGTATATCCGAAGAAAGATGACCCCTTCTTTTTTTCTTCATTTCAAAAAATTGAATCATTGAAAATCGAATTTCTTAAATATTCTAATTTTAAGAATATTAAAGATATTTTTTTCTATTCGATTTTTTTTTCAAAAAAAAAATTCCAGCACATATAGTTACATATGTAGTGAAATAAGACTCTGGGTTGTCAAGAAAAAAAGAATTTTTTTTTGAATACCCACTCGCTCGTTATTATTATCAATTATTAATCTTAGTGATTGGATTTATATACTTATTCTATTGAAAATTATATTTCATATAATTTTTTATTGATATTAACTAAATGACATAGAATATGAAAAAGAAAGTATTTCTATGATTTTTCATGAAATGACTATCCATCTATTCTATTTTCATGTAAATAGAGGAAAAAAGCTCCATGAAGAAAAAATGGTGGTTAAATTCAATGCTGTTTAATAGTAATAGAGAATTAGAATACAGGTGTGGTTTAAGTAAATCACTGGATAGTTTTGGTCCTATTGATGAAAATACCGGTGTAAGTGAAGACCTCCCAATTTTAACTGATATGGATAAAAACATTCATAGTTGGAATAGTGAGAATTCTAGTGACAGCAATGTTGATTATTTCAGGAACATACGGGATTTCCTATCGGATAAAACTTTTTTAGTTATGGATAGTAAGAGGAAGAGTTATTCCATATATTTTGCTCTTGAAAATCACATTTTGGAGATTGACAATGATCATTCTTTTCTAAATGAACCAGAAAGTTTTTTCTCTAGTTATAAGAATTCTAGCTATTTGAGGAATGGCTTTAAGAGTGATGATGATCATTCCATGTATGATACGAAATCGAATTGGAATAATAACATTAATAGTTGCATTGAGAGTTATCTTCGTTCTCAAATCTGTATTGATAGTTACATTTTAGGTGATAGTGACAAATACAATGACAGTGAGTTTAATAGTTACATTTATGGTAAGGTCAGAAATAGTGGTGAAAGCAAGAGTACTAGTATAATAACTAGCACGAATGAGGCAAATACAAATGATAGTGATTTTACAAAAAGAGAAAGTTCTAATGATCTCGATGAGACTCAAAAATATAAGCATTTGTGGATTGAATGCGAAAATTGTTATGGATTAAATTATAAGAAAATCTTGAAATCAAAAATGAATATTTGTGAACACTGTGGATATCATTTGAAAATGAGCAGTTCAGATAGAATCGAACTTTCGATTGATCCAGGTACTTGGAATCCTATGGATGAAGACATGGTTTCTCTGGATCCCATTGAATTTCATTCGGAAGAGGAACCCTATAAAAATCGTCTTGATTCTTATCAAAAAAGAACAGGATTAATGGAGGCTGTTCAAACAGGCACAGGTCAACTAAACGGTATTCCTGTAGCAATTGGTATTATGGATTTTCAGTTTATGGGGGGTAGTATGGGATCCGTAGTGGGTGAGAAAATAACCCGGTTGATCGAATATGCTACCAATCAACTTTTACCTCTTATTATAGTATGTGCGTCCGGAGGAGCGCGTATGCAAGAAGGAAGTTTGAGCTTAATGCAAATGGCTAAAATCTCTTCTGCTTTATATGATTATCAAATCAATCAAAAGTTATTCTATGTATCGATACTTACATCTCCTACTACTGGTGGGGTGACAGCTAGTTTTGGCATGTTGGGAGATATCATTATTGCTGAACCAAATGCTTACATTGCATTTGCGGGTAAAAGAGTCATTGAACAAACGTTGAATAAGGAAGTGCCCGAAGGTTCACAATCAGCTGAATTTTTATTCCAAAAGGGCTTATTTGATTCAATTGTACCACGTAATCTTTTAAAGGAGGTTCTAACTGAGTTATTTCAGTTCCATGGTTTCTTTCCTTTGACTCAAAATGAAAAAGAAAGCAGACCCTAAAATCCTTTTTTTTTCAATTTTGAACTTCAAATAAAATCAACTTATAAAACACAAGAGCAAAGTAATAAGATAATAATAGAAAAAGACTAAGAATAATAAAAAGGTGTATTATCATACACATGTTTCTTGTAGAGATAGAGGGCAAAATTCATCTAGTTATTTAGTTCTACATTCCTTAATATTTAATAATTCTTCTATTTTGTGCTTTTGATTCTTAAGAAATCTTATTCATTTTTTTTTTATTATTGATTTTTTATCTTCTATACTTCTTATGTATACTCACTCTTTATGTATACTCACTCTATAGTATAGAGTATAATATATATATTAGTTTATTATCTGGATAGTCATATATATTCATTTAGCTAGACTTAACTTAGTCTAATTTTTTCAATAGACTTAGTATAAGTCTATATGAATATGAATTCGAATGATTATAGACTATCTTTATTACAAGATAATAATAATCAAAATATGAAATTAATCTAACAAAAATATTAATCTAACAATCAACAAAAAAGAACAGGTACAAATATAAAATTGAGGTACCATTTTATGATAAACTTACCTTCCGTTTTTGTTCCTTTAGTGGGCCTTGTATTTCCAGCAATTGCAATGGCTTCTTTATTTCTTTATGTTCAAAAAAACAAGATTTTTTAGATACGGGCAGTAGGGACAAATCTCATATCTTTTTTAGATAAAGTGAAATTGATTTTCTTGGATTTGTTATTCTGTTCCATTTTTTATAACTATTCCATTAAAAAAAACAAGAGAAAAGTAAAATACTAATATCATATAAGCCTTAATAAGATTAGGAGGATTTAATCTAACAATCAACAAAAAAGAACAGGTACTAATATAAAATTGAGGTACCATTTGATGCTTATGGTAGATGTTTTTTTGCCTTTAGTGGGGCTAGTCTTAATTGTAACAGCTGGTTTATTGGTTCATGTTCAACAACACATTTTTTTGGGGGGGTCAGGACACCTTATGCGTCGCTACCAAGAACAAGAACACACATGGATCTACACTATACCAGGGGCCCGAAAACCAATCAATTTCTTCTGGGCTTCTTTCACTCTTTTAGGTTCATTAGGGGTTTTATTTATTTCAGCTTCCAGTTTTTATGGTAGGAATTTTTTCTCTTTCAATCCGTCCGAATTTGTAGTTCCCTTTTTGCCACAAGGGGCCACGCTGACTTTCTATGGAATCGCGGGTCTCTTTGTAAGTTTTCATTGGTGGATTCTAATTTTTTGGAATGTGGGTAGTGGTTATAATCTTTACGATAATCAAATTGGAATGGTGTGGTTTTTTCGTTACGGATTTCCTGGAGAAAATCGTTGTATTCTTTCCCACGTCCGTGTAGAAGATATTCTGGCCCTCCAATTTTACGCTAACCCAGAACCTCGTACTGGTGTCCTTTATATGTACACCAGAGAACAGGGGGCCATTCCATTGACTCCTGTTGATGTTTATTATGATAGGACTCCGCGCGCCAGCGTTTTCGAAACAGCTTCGGACTTGGCCGCATTCTTGGATGTACCATTGGAAATAATTGTATAAAAAAAATTCAAAAAATAAATGCTTTCTCTAAGAAAGCATTTATTTTTCGAATTTTATCCATTTTTAATTGATAGCTTTTGAAACAATATTTTTCTTCTTCATTCGAATTGGCAGTGGATTCTTTTCTTATTTGATTTCTGTATTCTTTTGTATTCTTTTTTCCAAATGAAAGGAAAGAACTAACTTCCGAATTACAAATAAAAAAAGCGAGAATAGATTATCCATTTCTCTAAATCAATTAGAAATGGATATATAGATAGGCTCTATTACTTGGAATAGAACTTATGCTTGATAGAAAGATTATTATCATATATAGTTGACAAATGAGATGAAGCTGAGTTCATTAAAGACGAAAAATGGCAAAAAAGAAAGCATTCATTCCCCTTCTATGTCTTACATCCATAGTCTTTTTGCCCTGGTGCATCTCTTTTATATTTAAGAAAAGTCTGGAATCTTGGGTTACAAATTGGTGGAATACTAAACAATCCGAAATTTTCTTGAATATCATTCAAGAAAAAACTATTTTAAAGAAATTTATAGAGTTCGAGGAACTGTTCCTCTTGGAGGAAATGCTAAAGGAATACCCCGAAACACGTTTACAAAACCTTCGTATTGGAATCTACAAAGAAACCATCCAATTGATCAAGACGCACGACCAAGATTGTATCCATACGATTTTGCACTTCTCAACAAATATAATCTGTTTCCTTATTCTAAGTGGTTATTCTATTCTGGGTAATCAACAACTCATTATTCTTAACTCGTGGGTTCAAGAATTTCTATATAACTTAAGTGACACAATAAAAGCGTTTTCTATTCTTTTATTAACTGATTTATGTATAGGATTCCATTCAACTCATGGTTGGGAACTAATGATTGGTTCTGTCTATAAAGATTTTGGATTTACTCAGAATGATCAAATCATATCCGGTCTTGTTTCCACTTTTCCAGTCATTTTAGATACAATTTTTAAATACTGGATTTTCCGTTATTTAAATCGGGTATCTCCGTCGCTTGTAGTGATTTATCATTCAATGAATGACTGAAAAAATGATCCACTGATCCAATTTGTTTTTTGTATATCTTTTTTGTATATAAAAGCGAAACATTCAAAATCTTACTTATTCTTTTTCTTTCTACTCGTATTCTTCCTATCTTCTAGGAAAATGATTTCAGTAAATAGCAGAATCATGGATAGGGAACTATGTCAGTAACCTACCTAATCTTATTGTAAATATTTTCAGGATCAATGATTGGACCATGCAAACTAGAAATGCTTTTTCTTGGATAAAGGAAGCGATTACTCGATCCATTTCCGTATTGCTCATGATATATATCATAATTCGAGCACCCATTTCAAATGCATATCCTATTTTTGCCCAGCAGGGTTATGAAAATCCGCGAGAAGCAACCGGCCGTATTGTATGTGCCAATTGCCATTTAGCTAATAAGCCCGTAGATATTGAGGTTCCACAAACGGTACTTCCCGATACTGTCTTTGAAGCAGTTGTTCGAATTCCTTATGATATGCAAGTGAAACAAGTTCTTGCTAATGGTAAAAAGGGGGCTTTGAATGTGGGGGCTGTTCTTATTTTACCAGAGGGTTTTGAATTGGCCCCTCCCGATCGTATTTCGCCCGAGATTAAAGAAAAGATAGGTAATCTGTCTTTTCAAAGCTATCGTCCCACAAAAAAAAATATTCTTGTGGTAGGCCCCGTTCCTGGTCAGAAATATAGTGAAATCACCTTTCCTATTCTTTCTCCAGATCCCGCTATTACGAGAGATGTTCACTTCTTAAAATATCCTATATACTTAGGCGGGAACAGGGGAAGGGGTCAGATTTATCCCGACGGGAGCAAGAGTAATAATAATGTTTATAATGCTACAGCAACAGGTATAGTAAAAAAAATTATACGAAAAGAAAAAGGGGGATACGAAATAACGATAGTGGA